ATTTTAAAATAAAGTTATAATATTTTTATATAATAAATATCTTATATATATAGAAATCTATTAATGTTGAATTAAATTAAATAATAATATATCTCTTATATATGTAATTTTAAAATAAAGTTATAATGTTTTTATATAATAAATATCTTATATATCTTATAAATTTATTAGTTTAGATAATAAGATATCTTTTATATATATGATTTTAAATACAATTATAATATTACCATATAAGAATAATTTATATATATAGATAGATTTAATTAAGTATAATTAATTAAATTTTATATAAATGAGAACGAATTTGCAATGATTAATTAGGTTGTTTACTTATAATAATTATAAGTTTTGTTAGATTAATAAAATTCTGGTATATTTATTCTAAATAGAAAATAGTAACTTAAAATCAAAAATATAAATGTGATTTAACAATTAGGAATTGGTACAAACTCAATTAAATCTTGTCTAAGTAAAAATTTAAAGTTAAAAGTTATAAATATATTATTTAGGATATATTAAAATAAAAATTGGCGTGAGTTTTAAAAGTAAAATACTTGTATTCTGGTATATTTATTTTAAACAAAAAATACTAATTTAAAATAAAAAATATAAATGTGATTTAACAACTAGGAATTGGCATGCACTCAATTAAATCTTGTCTAAGTAAAATTTTAAAGTGAAAGTTAAAAAGAAAAAAATTAAGTTTTATAAAAATAAAAATTGGCGTGAGTTTTAAAAGCAAAAAGATTGTATTCCGGTATATTTATTTTAAATAAAAAATATTAATTTAAAATAAAAAATATGAATGTGATTTAACAACTAGGAATTGGCACGCACTCAATTAAATCTTGTCTAAGTAAAATTTTAAAGTGAAAATTAAAAAAAAAATTTTTTTAAAATTTAATAAAAACAAATAAAAACTAAAAAAACTAAAATTAATCAAATAAAGAATTTTAATTGAATAAGTAAAAGTAAATAAAAGTGCAGTTATTTTCTAAAAATTAAAAGTTTGATCCTTGCTTGGTTCTTATTTATAATTTAAAACTACATGTAAATATTTGTGTGACAAATTTTAGTTTTTTTTTAGAAAAAAAAATTAATTTAATATTTATTTGAAAAATAATATAATAAATCTCAGTAGTTAATTTTAGATAATAAATAAAAATTTTATCTGGTAATAATATAAAACTTTAGCAAAAATTGGTGCCAGCAGCTGCGGTTAAACCAAAAAAGTAAATAAGAATAATTTAGTTAAAAGTTATTTTGTACTTTGAAATTATAAATTAAATAACTTTAAATAGGTGAAATTAATAAAAATAATAATTATTTTATAAAAAAAAAGTTTAATTAAGCTTTAAAAATAAAGATCTAAACCAGGATTAGATACCCTGTTATACTTTATTAAAATTAGGAATACTAGGGTAGTAAATAGTTATTTTCTTTAAACTCAAAGGATTTGGCGGTATTTTAGTCTAGTTAGAGGAACCTGTACTATAAACGACATTCCACGCAAAATCTTACTTAAATTTGTAAATCAGTTTGTATACCGTCATTATCAGATAACCTTGAAAAAGCAAGTTGTTAAAATAATAAATTGTTAATATATTAGATCAAGGTGCAACTTATATTTAAGTTAGTTATGGGTTACAATAAATTTATATTTAAACGAATTGAAAATGAAATATTAGTATAAAGGTGGATTTAAAAGTAATAAAAAATTAATAAGTTTTTTTGATAATAGCTCTAAAATATGTACACATCGCCCGTCGCTCTCATTTTTAAAGTGAGATAAGTCGTAACATAGTAGGCATACTGGAAAGTGTTCCTAGACAAAATAAAGCTTAAAAGATAAGCATTTCACTTACATTGAAATTTTTGTTGTGCAAATCAATATATTTTGAAGTTAAAGTTTGTATAAAAAAATATGAGAAAAATCTTAAATAAAAATAAATTATAGTGTTAACAAAAAAATAAATTACGATAGTGAAATAGTACTGTAAAGGAATATTGAAATAAAATGAAAATTAAATTATAAAAAAGCAAAAATAAAATTTTGTACCTTGTGTATCAGGGAAAATCAAAATATTAAATATAGTTTTTATATCCCGAAATAAAAAGAGTTATTTTTAAATATGAGTTATTGTAGTAAAATTATTTATAATTTAAAAATAGGAGTGATATGCTAGACGTTTTTTATAATATCTGGTTTTTTTAAAAATAAATTTAATTTAGACAGCAATAATAAATAAAATAAATTGTTGGTTAAGAGTTGGAGGGATAAGCTTCTAATTCAAATAAAAATTAAATATAAACTTTTAGTACTTTAATTTAAAATTAGGCTTAAAAACAGCAATATTAAAAAAACGTTTTAGTTTATAAAAAAAAAATAAATATTTATATAGTTTTATTAAAATAAAAAAAATTAGTAAAAAACAAAAAAAATTAGTTAAAATGATTTTATTAGTATAAATTAAACAATTTTAAAAATTTTAAATTAGAAAAAAAAATAAATAAATTTAAGATAATAACAAGGAATTCGGCAAAAATATTTTTGCCTGTTTATCAAAAACATGTCTGTATGGAAGAAATATAAAGTCTAACCTGCCCACTGAGATATTAAAGGGCCGCGGTATATTAACCGTGCGAAGGTAGCATAATCATTAGTCTTTTAATTGAAGGCTGGAATGAATGGTTGAACAAAAAATAGTCTGTCTCGTTGTTAAAATTAAAATTTGACCTTTAAGTAAAAAGGCTTAAATAATATAGAATGACGATAAGACCCTATAAAGCTTAATATTTAAAAAATAATTAATAATTAAAATTTAAAAATTGCTTATTTTAAAAAATATTGTGTTGGGGCGACAAAAATAAAAATTGTAACTGTTTTCTATTTAAAACTTATAATAAAAGAAAAAATGATCCTTTAATAAAGATTAAAAGATTAAGTTACTTTAGGGATAACAGCGTAATCTTTTTTAAGAGTTCGTATCGACAAAAAGACTTGCGACCTCGATGTTGAATTAAGAAATCCTTTTGAAGCAGCATTCAAAAAGGAAGGTCTGTTCGACCTTTAAATTCTTACATGATTTGAGTTCAGACCGGTGTAAGCCAGGTTGGTTTCTATCTTCTATAAAAATTTATATTTTTTTAGTACGAAAGGATCAAGAAATAAAAATAATTTTACTTAATTAGAATAAAAATAATAAAAGATTAAATATATTTAAACGAGAATAAATTTAATATGTTAAGATTAATTATAGTTTTAAATTATATTATTTTAATAATTTGTGTATTAGTGGGTGTCGCTTTTTTAACTTTACTTGAGCGTAAAATTTTAGGGTATATTCAAATTCGTAAAGGACCTAATAAAGTGGGGTATTTAGGCTTACTGCAACCTTTAGCTGATGCAGTAAAATTATTCAACAAGGAGCAAAGAAGACCTACTATAAGAAATTTTTTACCTTATTATTTTTCTCCTATTATAACTTTGTTTTTGTCATTAATCATTTGAAGGGTAATGCCGTACGAGATAAGAATGATTTCTTTTAGGATAAGAATTTTGTTCTTTTTAGCATGCACAAGAATAGGTGTTTATACAATTATAAGGGCGGGGTGATCCTCTAACTCTAAGTATGCATTATTAGGAAGATTACGGTCTGCTGCTCAAACTATCTCTTATGAGGTAAGGTTAGCTTTGATTTTATTAAGATTTGTATTTTTAGTAAGAAGATTTGACTTTTTTTCATTTAGGGAGTACCAAAAAGAAAGTTGATTTATTTTAATTGGGGGTCCTTTAAGATGAGTATGGCTTGTGTCATGTTTAGCAGAAACTAACCGAACTCCGTTTGACTTCGCAGAAGGAGAGTCTGAGTTAGTATCAGGGTTTAATGTAGAATACAGAAGAGGAGGGTTTGCTTTGATTTTTATGGGTGAATACGCGAGAATTTTATTTATGAGAATATTATTTGCTTTAATTTTTATAGGGGGAGAAGTTAGAAGAATACTGTTTTACGTGAAGGTAAGAATAATTTGTTTTATTTTTGTGTGAATTCGGGGGACTTTACCTCGATTTCGTTATGATAAGTTAATAAATTTAGCTTGAAAAAGGTTCCTTCCTGTAAGATTAAATTATGTTATATTTTTTATAAGATTAAAGTTATTTTTAATAGTAATGATATTATAGTAAGTACTTATTTTAGAAAAAACTATTAGTAGAGTCGAACTGCTTTAAAATGTTTTCAAAACATTTACTTTCCAAAAAGTTAAATAGTTATTTTAAAAGCTTATCTCATAAAATGAAAATCAAAGGGTTGATAAAATAAATGAAAAAATAGGTAAAAGTTAAAATTTGGCCTGTAATAATATAAGGATCTTCTACTGGTCGGGCGCCGATTCAGGTTAATAAATAAACTACGGAAAGTAAAATTCAAAATAAGGATTTATTTAAAGGGTAAAAAGATAAGCTTCGAAATTTTCTTTGGTTAGTAAAAGGTAAAATAAATAAAATAGCAATAGAAAAAACTAAAGCAATTACTCCACCTAATTTATTAGGGATTGAACGAAGAATTGCGTAAGCAAATAAAAAATACCATTCAGGTTGAATATGAGGAGGGGTGACTAAAGGGTTTGCTGGAATAAAGTTGTCTGGGTCTCCGAGTAAATAAGGGGAAAGTAAAGTTAAAAGAATAAGGGTGAAAAATAGAATAAAAAATCCTGCAATGTCTTTAAAAGAAAAATAAGGATGGAAAGAAATTTTATCGGCGTTATAAGAAACTCCTAAAGGGTTTGAAGAACCAGTTTGGTGTAAAAATAAAATATGAATTAAAGCAGCGGCTGCAATTAAAAAAGGGAGTAAAAAATGAAACGCAAAAAATCGAGTTAAAGTTGCGTTATCAACCGCAAACCCTCCTCAAAGTCATTGAACTATATCTAATCCAATATAAGGAACAGCAGAAAGAAGATTAGTAATAACTGTGGCCCCTCAAAAAGACATTTGCCCTCAAGGGAGGACATAACCTAAAAAAGCTGTTGCTATAACTAAGAATAAAATAAGAACTCCTGTAGATCAGGTATGAATAAACCGATAGGACCCATAATAAATTCCTCGGCCAATATGAGCATAAAGACAAATAAAAAAAAAAGAGGCCCCGTTAGCATGAAATGTTCGGAGGAATCACCCGTAATTTACATCACGGCAAATGTGAGCAATTCTAGAAAAAGCAAGGTCAACATGAGCGGTATAATGTATAGCTAAGAATAAACCTGTAATAATTTGAGTAATTAAGCATAATCCTAGAAGAGAACCAAAATTTCATCAAGTAGAAATATTTGAAGGAATAGGTATATCGATAAAAGCTCCGTTTAATAATTTTATTAAAGGATGAGTTTTACGAATAGGGAGAGTTAACATTAGTTTATAAATAAAATCGTAATGGTCCCTGAAAATTGTTAGTGATTTTAACCGCAACAATTAAAGTTAAAAGTAAATAAAAAACTATAAATAAAGTGTAAAATATAATAGATGGGGCATAAATAAAAGAAGTTAAATCTTGGCTTAGTAATTGGGAAGAAAAATTTAATCAAAAATTATTGATGCCCGGTGAGTTAGTATAAAATATTAAAAAATCGGAAAATAAATAAAAAGCTAGTAAAAAAATCAAAAAAACCCCAATTAGAAAAAGAAAAGAAAAAGATATTTTAAATATTTCGTTTGAAGCAAGAGAGGCAACATAAATAAATAAAACCAGTATCCCCCCTAAAAAAATCAAAAATAGGATATAAGAAAATCAAAATGTTAAATTAATTATACCTGAAGTTAAACAAATAAAACAAGTTTGAAAAAGTAGAGTTAATCCTATAGAAAGAGGATGATTTGTTAATAAAAAGATTAAAGATAGAAAAAAAGTAAGAGAAAAAGAAGCAAATAAAAAAAAGATATCAGAAAGTAGTTTAAAAAAAAAAATATTAGTTTTGGAGACTAATGATAAAGTAATTTTTTTTTCTGATGTTTTAAATAAAAATATAATTTAGATTTACAAGACCTATGTTTTTATTAAACTATTAAAACTAGTAATGATAAAATTTGGTTTTTTTTTGATTCCTTTATTTATATGTGTGAGAGGGTTTATGATATTTGTGTCTAAACGAAAACATTTACTAAATACTTTATTAAGATTAGAATTTATTATATTAGGAATCTTTTGGTTACTAAGAATAAGATTAGTAAAAATTGGGTATGATGTTTATTTTGTGTTATTTTTTTTAACTTTTGCAGCTTGTGAAGGAGCTTTAGGATTATCTCTATTGGTTTCTATTGTGCGGACACATGGAAATGATTGCTTTAGAAATTTTAGAATTTTACAATGTTAAAATTTATTTTTGGTATTTTAATATTGATAACTTTGGCAAAAAAATGATGACTTATCCAGCATTGAGTATTTATTTTTAGATTTTGTTTCAGATTTTTATGTATACGGGAATTTTATTGTGTGAGAGAAAGAAGAATTTTAAGATTAGATAGCCTAAGATATATTCTTATTTTACTTAGATTTTGAGTTGTGGGATTGTTGATAAGAGCTAGAATGAAAATTTACGACCAAGAAAATTTTAAAGAATTTTTTAATTTAGTAAGTTTAACATTGCTTTTACTTTTAATTTTGAGCTTTAGTGCTAGAGATTATTTTTTATTTTATATTAGATTTGAAGCATCATTAATTCCTACATTGATACTGATTTTAGGTTGAGGGTACCAACCTGAGCGGGTACAAGCAGGAATATATATATTATTTTATACTTTATTTGCGTCGTTACCTTTATTAGTGTCATTTCTAGGAATTTATAGTACTACAGGTAGATTAGTAATTACGATAAATTCTAATATTACCCAAGAAGAGTTTAGAAGAAGTGTTTGGTATATTTTTACTATTGTAGCTTTCGTAGTTAAATTACCTTTGTACATGGTTCATTTATGACTTCCAAAAGCTCATGTAGAAGCTCCAGTAGCGGGTTCAATAATTTTAGCTGGAGTTTTGTTAAAACTTGGAAGATATGGGTTAGTTCGAGTTTTAATATTGTTTGAAAGAGTGAGAAAAAGATTGTCTTGATTTTGGGTGGGGCTTAGGCTTACAGGAGGAGTAATTGTAAGATTAATATGTTTACGACAAGTTGATATAAAATCTTTAATTGCATATTCTTCTGTGGCGCATATAAGGCTAGTTTTAAGAGGGTTAATGGTATTAGGAAGGTGAGGGCTAAACGGAGCTATTTTTGTAATAATTGGTCATGGGTTATGTTCATCAGGGTTATTCTGTATTGCAAATATAGTTTATGAGCGTATAGGAAGACGCAGGATATTAGTAAATAAAGGATTATTAAGATTTATACCTAGAATAAGGTTATGATGGTTTTTATTAAGAGTAGGAAATATAGCAGCACCCCCAAGATTAAATTTATTAGGAGAAGTAAGGTTAATTATAAGAGTGGTAAGATGAAGAAAAATTTCTTTAGTTAGAATTGGATTATTATCTTTTTTTAGGGCAGCATATAGATTATATATATTTTCTTTAAGACAACATGGAAATTATTATAATTGTGTATATTCATGTTGTTCAGGGAAAGTGCGTGAGTATTTAGTCTTAATGTTACATTGATTGCCTTTAAATATAATTATTTTAAATAGAAGGGTAATAGTTTATTGTTTAAATAGTTTAAAAAAAATAAAGGTTTGTGGGACCTCAGATATAATAGTTTATTTTAGACCGTGATTTGAATAGTTATATTACATTTAAGAAGAATAATTTTTCTTTTAGTATTAAGAATAATATCTATTTTTGTTTCCTTTGTATTTTTAATAGAGAATTCTATGATTTTTGTGGAATGGGAAATTATTAACTTAAATTCAGTAAGGATTGTAATAACTTTAATTTTAGATTGGATATCAATAATATTTTTAAGACTTGTAAGTTTTATTTCTTCTATAGTTTTATTTTATAGAGGAGAATACATAAAAATAGATAAAAATTTCAATCGATTCATATATTTAGTGTTAGCTTTTGTCTTGTCAATAAGATTTTTAATTCTAAGGCCTAATTTAATTAGTATTTTATTAGGGTGGGATGGATTAGGGTTAACTTCTTATGCCTTAGTTATTTATTACCAAAATGAAAAATGTTCAAATGCTGGGATATTAACAGCGTTATCAAATCGAATTGGGGATGTCGCTATTTTACTAAGAATTTCGTTAATATTTAGTTTTGGGGGATGAAATTTTGTGACTTGAATAAGGTTATTCCCAGAAAACCAAAATTTTAGGGTTATTATATTTTTCGTAGTTTTAGCTGGAATAACAAAAAGAGCGCAAATTCCATTTTCTGCTTGGCTTCCAGCTGCTATGGCAGCGCCCACCCCAGTATCAGCTTTAGTTCATTCTTCAACTTTAGTAACAGCAGGGGTTTACTTGTTAATTCGATTTAGGGTGGCCATTGAAAGATCAACGATACGAATAACTTTATTTTTAATTTCCTGTGTAACTATATTTATGGCAGGGTTAGGGGCTAATTTTGAATATGATTTAAAAAAAATTATTGCTTTATCAACTTTAAGACAATTAGGGGTTATAATAAGAATTTTAGCACTAGGGTTTAGAGAATTAGCTTTTTTTCACTTATTAACGCATGCTTTGTTTAAAGCCTTATTGTTTATATGTGCTGGTGTAATTATCCATAATATAAAGGATTACCAGGATATCCGCTCAATAGGGGGATTAGCAAAACAAATACCTTTAAGAAGAATATTAATAATATTAGCAAATTTATCATTATGTGGAACTCCATTTTTAGCTGGGTTTTATTCAAAAGATTTAATTTTAGAAATTTCTTTTATAGGCCCAACAAGTATAGTTGGGGTTTTTATATACATTTTGTCAACTGGCTTGACAGTATGCTATACAGGGCGTTTAGTGTACTATTTAATAAGGGGAATTTTTAGAGCAAGAAGATTGCACAGAATTAGAGATGAATCACACATTATAAATAATCCTATAATAAGGTTAAGATTAGGGGCCGTAACAAGAGGGGCTGTTTTATCATGAATAATTTTTCCGTTCCCTTTGATGATTTGCTTAAGAACTAGGTTTAAACTTATTGCTTTGATGATTAGAGTTATAGGGGGAAGACTAGGGTATTTAATAAATTTATTGGGAGAGGTTAATTTATTAAAAAGATTAAACTTCTATAAACAAGTAGTATTTTATGGCTCTATATGGTTTATGCCTTTATTATCAAGATGATGAGTGAGAAAGAGAATTTTAAATATTGCTAAAAAGTACCAAAAATCAGGAGATTATGGGTGGTATGAATTTTATGGGGGGCAAGGGGTATTTAAATGAGTGTTAAATAAATCTAGGTTTGTCCAAATATTGCAAGACAATAGCCTTAAAGTGTATATGGTAATATTTTTAGTCTGAGCAGTTGGACTTATATGTTTAATTTAATTCTCATAGCTTATAAGAGCATAGCTTTGAAGATGCTAAGGAGATTAAAAATCTGAGAGTAAACACTTTTAAAAGAAATTCTTTAGTTTTACGATGAAATTGTAATGTGTTTGTTTACACTATAATAGTAAGAAATTTAAACGGAGTTCAACCGCTTGAGAAAAAAGTTAGAAGCTTATTCTTTACCTAAAATTTCCTTAACTAGAAATAAATTCATTAATATCATTAACAGTGATAAGCCTCTTTTTGGCTTTAGCTAAGTAAACGAGGGGGTGAGCCAAAGTTCAGGTCGAAACTGAATGCAAATTTCGCTTCTCATTTATATAAGATTAACTTAAAAGTACTTTTTGAGTGCAAATCAAAGGTCATAGTTGACTATAATCCTAAAAATTAAACATATTAAATTATGAAGCTCAATCAAGTGCCCCTTGATTTCATTCATGAAATAGCCCCAATAAAAGAATAAATAAAAAAATAGTACTAGTAAAAGATCAACTTAAAATATTAGAAGAACATAAAATAATGGGTAAAGGTAAAAGGAGAGTAATTTCCACATCAAAAATTAAAAAAATAAGAGCAATAAGAAAAAACCGTAAAGAAAATGGTAAACGAGCGGTCCCTTTTGGGTCAAATCCGCACTCGAAAGGAGAAGTTTTTTCGCGGTCAGAAATAGTTTTTTTTGAGATGAATGAGGCGATAAGTATTAAGATTGAAGAAAAAAAAAAAGTAATTAAAAAAAAATAAATAAGAGATAAAATTATTTTTCCTAAATTTAGACTTTCTGGTTGGAAGCCAAATATACTTATTATATTAAAAAAATAAAGATTTAACCCCCTCATCAATAAATTGAGATATAAAGAAATAGCCAAACTACGTCAACAAAATGTCAATACCAGGCGGCCGCTTCAAAACCAAAATGGTGTAAAGCAGAAAAATGGCAGCTATAAAGACGAAGAAAACAAATAAATAAAAAAGAGGTGCCGATTAGAACATGAAGTCCATGAAACCCAGTAGCCACGAAAAAAGTAGCCCCATAAACAGAGTCTGCAATAGAAAATGAAGCTTCAAAGTATTCTATAGCCTGTAAAGCTGAGAAGTAAGCACCTAAAACTACTGTAATAAATAGACCTTGGGTAGCTTGAGTTAAATTTGCCTCTATAATGGCGTGATGAGCTCATGTAACAGTAACACCTGAAGCGAGAAGGATAGCAGTGTTTAGTAAAGGAATTTGGAAAGGATTAAATGTTAAAATTCCAGAAGGAGGCCAGTAACTCCCAATTTCTACAGCTGGGGATAAACTTCTGTGAAAAAAAGCTCAAAAAAATCTGAAAAAAAATAAAACTTCAGAAGCAATAAATAAAATTATTCCTCAGCGAAGACCAATTGTAACAATATGTGTATGTAAGCCTTGGAAGGTTCCTTCTCGGGTAATATCTCGTCATCATTGAATTATAGTTAAAATTACTCCTAAAATACCTAAAAAAAATAAATCTGGGTTAAATTGGTGGAATCATTTAATTAATCCTGAAGTTAATATTATAGCCCTAATAGAGGCGGTTAAAGGCCAGGGGCTTAAATCAACTAGGTGATAAGGATGGTGATTATGGAAGGTCATTAGTTAACTTCACTAGCGTATAAGGTAGATAAAACAGCAAAAACGTAAGACTGAATAATTGCAACAGCAGCTTCAAGAGTTAATAAAAGAATTTGAGCAAAAATTAGAAAGGAAAGGATAGATAAATGCATAAGTGAACCTGTGTTACCAAGTAAAGTTAGTAGAAGATGGCCAGCAATTATATTAGCAGCTAGGCGAATAGCCAAAGTCCCTGGGCGGATAATATTCCTAATAGTTTCGATTAAAACTATAAAAGGTATTAGTAAAGAAGGAGTCCCTTGAGGTACTAGATGAGAAAATATGTGTTGGGTGTTATTATATCAACCAAAAATTATAAAAGCTAGTCATAACGGAAAAGCTAAAGACAAAGTGAGAGCTATATGCCTAGAACTAGTAAAAACATAAGGCAGAAGTCCTAAAAAATTATTATACAGGATTAACGAGAATAAAGAAATAAAAATGATTGAAACTCCTATAGTAGAAGGGCCTAAAAGTAGTTTAAATTCTTTGTGTAAAGTAAATGTAATTAGAGACCAAGTAGCGGATCAGCGTGAAGGTATAACCCAGAATAAAAACGGAGTGATAAATAAGCCTAATAGAGTGGACAACCAATTCAAAGATAGAAAGAAAATAGAGGATATAGGGTCAAAAACCGAAAATAAATTAGTTATCATTTTCACAAAAAAGATGGTTTAGTTAGTGGAGAGGGGTGAAAAATATTTTTTTGAATCGGAAATAAAAAGTATGTTAAAGAAGAAAATAAAATAAAAACTATAGAAAAAAAAATGAATAATAAAAATCAGAAAAGTGGGGCTATTTGAGGGATAGAAAAATATTACATAAGTAATAATTTAAGCATGACAAGCTTATGTTTTTAAACTAATTTTTCTTGCAAGAAGTAGAGGTTAATCAACTATAATAAATTTAAAAGATTTATACTTACTTTCAGTCATCTGGCATTAATAATTAGTGTGAAGAAATTCAGTTTAAAAAGTTATTAGCAGGGATTGCTTCAATAACAATTGGTATAAATCTATGATTAGCTCCACAGATTTCAGAGCATTGACCAAAAAAAAGACCTGGACGCCTGATAAGAAAGCTTACCTGATTCAACCGCCCAGGGATTGCATCAGCTTTAACCCCAAGAGCAGGGATAGTTCATGAATGAATTACATCAGCGGCTCTGATTAATACTCGGATTTGAGTGTTAATGGGAAGAATAGTACGGTTATCAACCTCTAAAAGTCGAAAATTTGAAAAATTTAACTCATTGAAAGGAATTATATATGAGTCAAACTCAAAATCTAAAAAATCAGAATATTCATAAGATCAATATCATTGATGGCCAATTGTTTTTAAAGTAACCGAGGGAGAGTTTACTTCGTCTAGTAAATATAAAAGACGTAAAGAAGGTAAAGCAATACAAATTAAAATAATAGCAGGAAGAACAGTTCAAATAATCTCAATAGTTTGGCCTTCTAGAAGAAACCGGTTAATTAATTTGTTAAAAAAGAGAGAAGTCATTATATACCCTACTATTCTTGTAATTAAAATTAAAATTACTATAGTATGGTCGTGGAAAAATATTAATTGTTCTATTAAAGGAGAAGTGCTATCTTGGAATCCTAAATAATTTCATGTTGCCATTTATTCTAAAAGAAATATAATTTCATGTTAAGAGCTTAAATCTTAAGCAATTTGTCTGCCATTTTAGATTCTAAAAGAAGAAATTCTTCATATTAAGAGCCTAAATCTTAAGCAATTATCTGCCATTTTAGAAGTTAGAAGAAATTAATGGAATCTTAGAGTATCTGTGATCAGCAGGAGGAAGAAAATGATGTCATTCTAAAGATGAAGATAAAAATAAAGAAAAAACGATAGGACGTGAAGACACAAAAGCTTCTCAAACAATAATTACAAATCCTAAAACTGCTAACAAAGAAATAGTAGAGCCGATAGATGATAAAATATTTCATCTTGTGTAAGCATCAGGATAATCTGAGTAACGGCGAGGTATGCCTCTTAACCCTAGAAAATGTTGAGGGAAAAAAGTAATATTTACTCCTGTGAATATAACAAGAAAATGAGTTTTCAATCATTTAGGGTTAAGGGAAAGACCGGTAAATAAAGGAAATCAATGAGTAATTCCTGCAAAAATACCAAAAACAGCCCCTATTGAGAGAACGTAATGAAAATGAGCAACTACATAATAAGTGTCATGGAGAATAATATCTAAAGAAGAATTAGCTAAAACTACACCAGTTAAACCTCCGACAGTAAAGAGAAAAACGAACCCAAAAGCTCAGAAAAGAGAAGGGCTATAATTTAATTGGGTGCCATGAAGTGTACCTAGTCAGCTAAAAATTTTAATACCTGTGGGAACAGCAATAATTATTGTCGCAGAAGTGAAATAAGCTCGGGTATCTACATCTATCCCTACTGTGAATATATGGTGAGCTCAAACAACAAACCCTAAAATACCAATCGCTAACATAGCGTAGATTATACCTAAAGTACCAAAAGCTTCTTTTTTCCCAGATTCTTGTCTAATAATGTGGGAAACTATACCGAAAGCCGGTAGAATGAGGATATAAACTTCTGGGTGACCAAAAAATCAAAATAAGTGTTGGTAAAGAACAGGGTCTCCACCCCCCGCAGGATCAAAAAAAGAGGTATTTAAATTACGGTCGGTGAGAAGTATTGTAATTGCTCCTGCTAAGACAGGAAGAGAAAGAAGTAAAAGAATGGCCGTGATAAAAACTGACCAGACAAATAAAGGTATTCGATCTAAGGTTATACCGTTGGCTCGTATGTTAATAGATGTAGTAATAAAATTTACTGCGCCTAAAATAGAAGAAGCCCCTGCGATATGAAGAGAAAAGATTCCTAAGTCTACTGAAGCCCCTGCATGGGCAATCCCGGCGGCCAGTGGAGGATAAACGGTTCATCCTGTGCCAACACCTCTTTCGACTATTCCTCTAGATAAAAGAAGAGTTAAAGAAGGAGGAAGAAGTCAAAATCTTATATTATTTATACGAGGAAATGCTATATCAGGGGCACCTAATATTAAAGGAACTAATCAATTTCCGAATCCACCAATTATAATAGGTATCACTATAAAAAAAATTATAACAAAAGCGTGAGCTGTTACAACGACATTGTAAATTTGATCATCTCCAATAAGTCTTCCAGGTTGGCCTAATTCAGCCCGAATAATAAGTCTTAAGGCTGTACCAACTATACCGGCTCAGGCCCCAAAAATAAAATACAAAGTTCCAATATCTTTATGGTTAGTAGAAAATAATCATCGTTGCGTAGGATAAAATGGCTGATTTTAGGCGGTAAACTGTAAATTTATTTATGAGATTACTCTCTTTTATTAAGGTTCTATAGTATAAAAATTACGTTAGATTGCAAATCTAGAAATATTAAAATTTAGGGCTTAAGATTTAAGAATATTTCTTAATTATAGCTTTGAAGGTTATGAGTTTTTTTAACTTAAAATCTTAGATAAGTAAAATAAGAGAAGGAAAAAATAAACCTGAGAAATTTAAAAAAATTAGGAATGCAGAAGTAGGGGGCAAAGGTTTAATTAAATAAAAAATTTTAGAAGAGGAAAAAAGGAAAGAACCAATTGCAACTCTAATGTAGTAATAAAGGGTAGATAAAGCGGAAATAAGAAGAATGACTAAAAGAAAAATTATATTTTGGTTAATTATTTCTTGGATAAGAATTCATTTAGGAATAAAGCCGGTAAAGGGGGGAAGACCACCCAACGATAAAAAAGAAAATAAAAGAATTATTTTATTTGAAGAAGAAAAGTTTATTTTAAAAATAAGATTAGAAATATGAAAGGCTTGACTAAAGTGAAATAATGAGATAATAGAAAAAGAAATAATACTGTAAAAAAAGAAATAGAGAATTCATAAGGAATCTCTTAAAATTATAGCAGTTAATAACCAAGATATATGGTTAATTGAGGAGTAAGCTAAAAGTTTGCGTAAAAGGGTTTGATTAAATCCTCCGATAGCCCCAAACAAAGCAGAAAAAGAGATAGTAATTAAAAAAAAATTGTTTGTAAAAATCGAGGAAGAAAGTAAAGTATAAGATAAAAGAGTTAATGGAGCAATTTTTTGAGTAGTTATAAGTAAAGCAGCTTGGAATCAGGATAATCCTTGTATAACGGTTGGAAACCAAAAATGGAAAGGAGCTGCTCCTGCTTTTAAAAAAAGAGAGCATGAAATAAGAATAGAAGAGTAAAAAGGAGAAATTAAAAGTATAGTGGCAGCTAAAATTAAAATAGATGAGGCAAAAGCTTGGATTAAAAAGTATTTCAAAGCTGATTCAGACGAATATTGTTCTTTTTTAAAAGAAATCAATGGAATGAAAGATAGTAAGTTCAGTTCAAGACCAATTCAAGCAGTAAGCCAAGAAGAAGAAGAGATAGCTAAAAAAATCCCTAAGAAAGAAGAAAACAAAAATAAAATATTTGCCGAATTAAAAAAAATTAAAAAGAGAATTAATTCATTTATGGGGTATGAACCCATTAGCTTAAAATTTAGCTTATCTTTTTGCTTTAAAAATTTTGGACGTGGGGTAAACAAGGAAAATATAGACAATTTAGTGGGCTAAAATAGGCTAAAAAGAACGAAATTCAGGACAGTTAAAATTTAAAGCAATTATTATTTATTAGTTTGAGGAAAAATAACTGTTTAATTTTTGGGGTAAATTGTAAGTAGCTTAAAATAAATGAAATTTGTTTAGAAAAAAAAATTTCCAAAGGAAGTTAATGCAGGTAAAAAATTTAAACGCAGGATAGGTTATATTAGTTTGAAGAAAAATAAACTTGCTTAAAGTTTGGGTAGTTGAAAATAAATTTTGTTTAGAAAGAAAAATTTCCAAAGGAAATTTAATGCAGGTAAAAAATTTAAACGCAAGATAGGATATTAGTTTGAGGAAAAAAAATTTGTTTTAGGTTTGGGGATAAATTATAAGTAAATGAAATTTGTTTAGAGAAAAATTT